TTGTATCTGATTCAATCCAGGTAGTGTAGACATTCCTTCATTTCCATCCCCAAGCATTTTCAATTTCCCCGTGCATTTTATCGAAAAATATTCCACCGATTTGCTGCCATTCTTCATCAAATCACATGAATCAATTTAGCAATACTGGAATTTCTGTTCTTTATACTGAATTACATGAAATTTTACCCAATCCCGTGTATGAAATACCTATTATGAAAAGAGGAATAAATAAAATAGAATTTTATACTCAATTTCGAAGGAAGGAATTTGCAACAAAACAAACAGATAGAATCGAATTTCTAATCTAAAAATGGAAATGAATTGAAAAATTCGACCCGGATTTCAAGATTTTTTTTAAGGAATATAAAAAAATGCATCCCGTTTCTATCATTATTATGATATTACATATTCCAATTCAATTGGATACCAGAAAAAATGAATTCGGGATTGTAAAGAAAAGAAATATTTTTAACTATTTTTTTGGAGAATACGATTAGAGTGTGTAATGTGTAATTAAGGCTTTTGTATTTTTTAAACATGCATAGATTTAACTCCAACTATAGATCTGTCTCTAACTTTATTGCAGTCATATTTGTTCGGGACAACACATAACATGTCGTGTTAATTTTTACAATTTTTCTATTCAATTTATTGAATAGAAAAATTGTAAAAAGGGGAGAAGCACGACAATTTCTTGAGAATTCCGTATAGTATCGGTATTATATATATGGATGGATAAGATACCCGATTAGATAATATCTGTGTAACAATTCAAATTTATGTTCTAGGGTTTACATATATTGACAGTTGCTGTTATAATTGGAATGGAGAAAGTTTTTTTTTCAATAAAAAAGCAATATTGATTAGTTATGTATCAATTTGATTTTCTTATCTCATTAAGAAAAAAACCATTTTAGATTCAAATATTCAAGAATAATTCATAAATTAATAGTTAACGGTTGCGAATTGTCTCGATCTTTTTTTTCATTTTTCAATAGAAAAAAAGGGGTATTCTCATATACTTCAGATATCTATATATCTATATCTATTTGGCGGCATGGCCGAGTGGTAAGGCGGGGGACTGCAAATCCTTTTTCCCCAGTTCAAATCCGGGTGTCGCCTAATCGATAAGACATTTGAAATGAAATATTGTATTACGTTTTTTATAGAAAACTTTTTTCCAACAGAAGCAAGCTAGGGAAAAGGAGTCTTGAGACTTGCGTTTGATTCTAAATTCTAAGCATCAGTAGGTTTGTTCTAAAAAATGCTGTAAATATTTTCGTCTCGGATTCAAGTAGTGAAAAGGAATCAATAAATTTAGAAATGATAGTTCTTTCACTACACAACTATTGTAGTGTCCGTCTACTGACTGGGTCTTGAATTAGATTGGATAAGGATAAGTCGGATAGGGAATTCCATTTTTTATTAGAGAACGGGCGGAAGAAAAACCTTGTATACAGACTGATGTAAAGTCTATTAGTGCTTCCACATTTAATTACTATTAGTTAGATTAGTTAGATTGAATAGTTTTTAATTTAGCTAATTCGCTTTCTTAATCTTAAAAGTATATATATATAATTTCAAATTTTTTATTCTAAAATCTAATAGAAAAAAGAAAATCTTTCTTTTCATTAACCTCTAGTAAAAAAAAATTAATAGGCAAGCTATCTTCCGATTATTTTAGTTATTTTAGAGAACGAATCGGGAGACATTAAGGAATTATTTCAAATAGAAATAAGAGTATAAGTATACAAATTAATCTATCTTGATTCTTTTTTTTTATACTTAATGAAATTACTTAATGAATTAATGAAATGGGGGGATAAAACAGAAATCTTATTATTCCTACCTGTTAGTAACATTCATTTACTTAAAACTTCCGAGTATGTTTCCGGATGTGTTGTTTATGCTTAATATTTTCCGATTTTACTAAAAATCATATACTTTTTAGATGTTCTAATAGAATGGATTCTTGTTTTTCGTCAATGGTGTTAGCCCAGAATCCTTTTTTTGACTCTCTAACAGCAATTCCGCTATTATTATATATAGTATTTTTAGTGAATAATACAAAAGAAAATAACAGAAGAAAAATTTTTGAATAATAATTAAATAATTCCTTCATATTTTTAGAGATAGGAGACAAAATTTACATGGATATAGTAAGTCTTGCTTGGGCTGCTTTAATGGTAGTTTTTTCATTTTCCCTTTCCCTCGTAGTATGGGGAAGAAGTGGACTATAGGGATACTCAAAATTGAGTTAAGGGATCAAACCATTTTGTTTTCTACCTGGGTTTTTCAATTTCTGAACTATTGAATTAAAGTATTTCATTTATACTAATTAATTGAGTTCAAATATAAAATAGATCTGCATTTCAGGGTTCTATTATATTCTAGTAGTGTAATGTATTCTATGTATATTATAGAAATTGAAAATACTCTTTCAATCAAACAAAGATTAGAATTATTTCTATATTCGTATTTTGAGAAAATCAAGAGAATCAAATAGAATAGGAAATTGATTCCAATTCCAACGAATTCTTCTTAAAATTTCTATTTCGATGAACTGACGCTTAACCAGGTTATATATATATGGAAAATGGGGGACCGCGTAATCCCCATTCCTGCTTTTTTACCCCCCTTTCTTTTTTTAATATGATACCAGGATTGTAAAAAGAATCCGAAATCTAAAAAAAATGAGAATCGGAAGAATAAGAGTTGTTTTTTGATTATTTCAGATTTATTGGAATCAATACAAATCAAATAGATGAAACTAAAAAAAAAAATTGGACGCAATTCTCAGATAGTAGAAATCAAATCTATTTGATTTCTACTATCTGGATTACGCTGATTGTAGTCCGATCTTTTTTTTAGACTAAGACCCCAAATTGAAAACCTTTTTCATTTTGTTTAATCATTGATTACATTGATAAAAATTAAGAAGTCATATTTAAGTAAAATTAGTCACTTTTACTTACCGTTTTTACGTAAATTATAAGTAAAAAAGCAGTAGGAACTAGAATAAACAGTGCAGTAGCAATAAATGCGAGAATATTTACTTCCATAATCTTTATTATGTTTTCTTTCTCTTAAATTTCCAATAAAAAATTCGGGATTTAATCCCATAGAGATGATAAATCTTTCATCGATAATTAATTCAACAATGGTATAAATTGGATTTCGATGATATCAAATCGGATCAATATCACGAATAACAATATCTGAGCTATCAAATCGACTCATCGTCGAGAATTAAATAGTATAACATAGGAAGATCTTTTATCCATACTAAATAAAACAAAAAAACATTTCTTTTTGATGGAATTCAAAATTTCCTTTCCTTCCTTTTTCATTTAAGGTAAAGGTTTTGACGAAAAAGGAAAAAAAGCAGGAGGGATCCCTATTAGGAATTAAGATTTTGTTTATCAATTTTATTCCCTTTCACACAAAAAATGAATGGATGTCTTTTTGATTTTATTGGATTTGTATCCATCGGGACTGACGGGGCTCGAACCCGCAGCTTCCGCCTTGACAGGGCGGTGCTCTGACCAATTGAACTACAATCCCAGGGAAAGGGGTGTACAGTATACATATTTTTACGGTTTCTTTCAAACCTTTTCTTTTTCTATTTCGGATTCGAACCATTTTGCTGTAAATGAAAGAGGCAGATTTTTGTATATATTGATATCTATATCGATATGCACTTTAGTGAGATCGACACAGATTACTCGTAATCCGTTTGTTAGTGACAAATCGATTGAAAATTGAATCAATGAAAAAAAATCTTTTTTTTGTTTATTTAAAAATTTTCCCTAGATTTTCTATTTACAGATCTTGATATGAATCTAGATTATTAGCAAGATTCGAATTTGTGGAAATGTGGAATACAGAAAAAAATAAATAGCGTTAGGGATGTTTCATATTTTGATTCTTCCGTATCAGAGCACATCAGTCATTTCCGGAGAACAATAAATGGGTTATATAACTTCATAGTGGATCGGCAAATTCTTGGGCCGAGCTGGATTTGAACCAGCGTAGACATATTGCCAACGAATTTACAGTCCGTCCCCATTAACCGCTCGGGCATCGACCCAGGAACAGGAAGAATACATTTCAGTTTTTATTGAAAATTCATGATCAACTTCCTTTCGTAGCACCCTACCCCCAGGGGAAGTCGAATCCCCGCTGCCTCCTTGAAAGAGAGATGTCCTGAACCACTAGACGATGGGGGCATACTTGCCCGACCGCCATTATACTACGTTCATAGTATGAACAGTTTTTTGAAATTGTCAATATAATGGAATGATATGATTCGATAAAAAAATTTTTCCATCTTTCGGAATTCCATAGAAATTTTTGATTAATCATTTCGAAATTGTTTATTTTTATTTCAGTCATAATAAGAAAATAATAAGTAATGTGAAAGAAAGTCAAATAAAGATAAAATCCCTTACGGGAATGATTGGTTTGTTGGAAAGGACGGGAGGTTAAAACTTCATTTCTTTCACTGTCCTTTATTACTAAGATTCGATAGGTATATTTATATCTAATACTAAGCCGGGAAATAAAAAAACGATAATCAATCTGGAAATTGGGTAAGAAGGATAGAGATCAACAAGTTTTTGAAAAGAATTTTTCAATAAAATACGAATTTGGTTTAGGGACAGGACAAATTGAATCCATTTATCAATGATTCGATGAAATATTTGAATTGGTGAGTACATTTATGTATCAATGAAATGAATTTGGTGTTATGATTAGAATGATTTCAAGAATCAATTTTGAAAGAATGTATTCCATAGATATTGGTCAAATCCAATATTAATAAATTCTTTTTTTTTTTTTACTATATTCTATTCACTAGATAAATACAATTTTTTGTTCTTTGATAAGTCATTATGCAAATTATATAATATATATATTGATATACATATATTATAATCCCATTTATCTAATTTATATAAATTTATATAATAAGTATACGCGATAACAACTAGATGTAC